TCCAGCAGGAATTGAACCTACGAATTTGCCAATTATGAGTTGGGCGCTTTAACCATTCAGCCATGGATGCTTAACAGAGATCATCGTACATCGTGAATAACCAAATTCCAATTGAAATGAAATCTTTAGGAGGAATCAATGAAACGACATCAATTAAAATCCTGGATCTTCGAATTGAGAGAGATCAAGAATTCTCACTATTTCTTAGATTCATGGATAAAATTCTATTCAGTGGGATCTTTCACTCACATTTTTTTCCACCAAGAACGTTTTATGAAACTCTTTGACCCCCGAATTTGGAGTATCCTACTTTCACAGGGTGCAACAAGCAATCGATATTTCACGATCAAAGGTGTAGTACTGCTTGTAGTAGTGGTCCTTATATCTCGTATTAACAATCGAAAGATGGTCGAAAGAAAAAATCTCTATTTGATGGGGCTTCTTCCTATACCTATGAATTCCATTGGACCCAGAAATGAGACATTGGAAGAATCTTTTTGGTCTTCCAATAGAAATAGGTTGATTGTTTCGCTCCTGTATCTTCCAAAAGGGAAAAAGATTTCTGAGAGTTGTTTCATGGATCCGCAAGAGAGTACTTGGGTTCTCCCAATAAAGAAAAAGTGTATCATGCCTGAATCTAACCGGGGTTCGCGGTGGTGGAGGAACCGGATCGGAAAAAAGAGGGATTCTAGTTGTCAGATATCTAATGAAACCGTAGCTGGAATTGAGATCTCATTCAAAGAGAAAGATAGCAAATATCTGGAGTTTCTTTTTTTATCCTATACGGATGATCCGATCCGCAAGGACCATGATTGGGAATTGTTTGATCGTCTTTCTCCGAGGAAGAAACGAAACATAATCAACTTGAATTCGGGACAGCTATTCGAAATCTTAGGGAAAGACTTGATTTCTTATCTCATGTCTGCTTTTCGTGAAAAAAGACCAATTGAGGGGGAGAGTTTCTTCAAACAACAAGGAGCTGGGGCAACTATGCAATCCAATGATATTGAGCATGTTTCCCATCTCTTCTCGAGAAACAAGTGGGGTATTTCTTTGCAAAATTGTGCTCAATTTCATATGTGGCAATTCCGCCAAGATCTCTTGGTTAGTTGGGGGAAGAATCAGCACGAATCGGATTTTTTGAGGAACGTCTCGAGAGAGAATTGGATTTGGTTAGACAATGTGTGGTTGGTAAACAAGGATCGGTTTTTTAGCAAGGTACGGAATGTATTGTCAAATATTCAATATGATTCCACAAGATCTATTTTCGTTCAAGTAACGGATTCTAGCCAATGGAAAGGATCTTCTTCTGATCAATCCAGAGATCATTTCGATTCCGTTAGAAATGAGGATTCAGAATATCACACATTGATCGATCAAACAGAGATTCAGCAACTAAAAGAGAGATCGATTCTTTGGGATCCTTCCTTTCTTCAAATGGAACGAACAGAGATAGAATCAGATCGATTCCCGAAATGCCTTTTTGGATCTTCCTCCATGTCCTGGCTATTCACGGAACCTGAGAAGCGGATGAATAATCATCTGCTTCCGGAAGAAATCGAAGAATTTCTTGGGAATCCTACAAGATCAATTCGTTCTTTTTTCTCTGACAGATGGTCAGAACTTCATCTGGGTTCGAATCCTACTGAGAGGTCCACTAGAGATCAGAAATTGTTGAAGAAAAAACAAGATGTTTCTTTTGTCCCTTCCAGGCGAGCGGAAAATAAAGAAATGGTTGATATATTCAAGATAATTACGTATTTACAAAATACCGTCTCAATTCATCCTTCGGAACCATATCACATCCCGGATCTGGTTCCAAAGGATGAACCGGATATGGACAGTTCCAATAAGATTTCATTCTTGAACAAAAATCCATTTTTTTATTTCTTTCATCTATTCCATGACCGGAACAAAGGGGGATACGCGTTACGCCACGATTTTTTTGAATCAGAAGAGAGATTCCCAGAAATGGCGGATCTATTCACTCTATCAATAACCGAGCCGGATCTGGTGTATCATAGGGGATTTGCCTTTTCTATTGATTCCTACGGGTTGGATCAAAAAAAATTCTTGAATGAGGTATTCAACTCCAGAGATGAATCGAAAAAGAAATCCTTATTGGTTCTACCTCCTCTTTTTTATGAGGAGAATGAATCTTTTTCTCGAAGGATCAGAAAAAAATCGGTCCGGATCTACTGCGGGAATGATTTGGAAGATCCCAAACTAAAAACAGCGGTATTTGCTAGCAACAACATAATGGAGGCAGTCAATCAATATAGATTGATCCGAAATCTGATTCAAATCCAATATAGCACCTATGGGTACATAAGAAATGTATCGAATCGATTCTTTTTAATGAATAGATCCGATCGTAACTTCGAATATGGAATTCAAAGGGATCAAATAGGAAATGATACTCTGAATCATATAACTATAACTATAATGAAATATACGATCAACCAACATTTATCAAATTTGAAAAAGAGTCAGAAGAAAT